TTTACCTGAATCTTCTTCGATAATGGTACGGAACAATAGTCTGATTGGAGTAGATACACGAATCGCTTTAAATACAAGAAGCCAAGTGGGCGGATTAGTCCGAGTGGAGAGAAAAAAAAAAAGGATTGAACTGAAAATCTTTTCTGGAGATATCCATTTTCCTGGAGAGACAGATAAGATATCCCGACACAGTGGCATCTTGATACCCCCAGGAACAGGAAAAAGAAATTCTAAGGAATCCAAAAAATTGAAAAATTGGATCTATGTCCAACGGATCACACCTACTAAGAAAAAGTATTTTGTTTTAGTTCGACCCGTAGTGACATATGAGATATCGGACGGTATAAATTTAGCAACACTCTTCCCCCCGGATCTGTTACAAGAAAGGGATAATATACAACTTCGAGTTGTCAATTATATTGTTTACAGAAATGGCAAACCAATTCGGGGAATTTCTGATACAAGTATTCAATTAGTTCGGACTTGTTTAATTTTGAATTGGGACCAAGACAAAAAAAGTTCTTCTATCGAAGAGGCTCATACTTCCTTTGTTGAAGTAAGTACAAATGGTCTGATTCGAGATTTCCTAAGAATTGACTTAGTGAAATTCCCTATTTCGTATCTCAGAAAAAGGAATGATCCCTCAGGCTCAGGATTGATCTCAGATTCAGATAATGTGTCAGATTACACCAATAGCAATCCCTTTTATTCCAAGACAAAAATTCAACAATCACTTAGCCAAAATCAAGGAACTATTCGCACGTTGTTAAATAAAAATAAGGAATGCCCATCTTTGATAATTTTGTCATCATCTAATTGTTTCCGAATGGGTCCATTCAACGCTGGAAAATATCACAATGTGATAAAAGAATCAATTAAAACAGATCCTATAATTCAAATTAGGAATTTGATTGGCCCTTTAGGAACAGTCCTTCAATTTTTGAATTTTTATTCATTTTACTATTTAATAACTCATAATCCTATTTTGGTAACTAAATATTTGCAACTTGAAAATTTAAAACAGACTTTTCAAGTAATTAACTATTATTTAATGGATGAAAATGGGAGAATTTTGAATCCCGATTCATGCAGTAACATCGTTTTGAATTCATTCAATTTGAATTGGTATTTTTGTCATCCTAATTATTATCATAATTATTTTGAAGAAAGATCTACAATAATTAGTCTTGGGCAGTTTATTTGTGAAAATGTATGTATAGCCAAAAACGGACCCCATCTCAAATCGGGTCAAGTTTTGATTGTTCAAGTTGACTCTGTAGTAATAAGATCCGCCAAGCCTTATTTGGCCACTCCAGGAGCAACTGTTCATGGTCATTATGGAGAAATCCTTTACGAAGGAGATACATTAGTTACATTTATATATGAAAAATCGAGATCCGGTGATATAACGCAGGGTCTTCCAAAAGTGGAACAAGTGTTAGAAGTGCGTTCAATTGATTCAATATCGATGAACCTAAAAAAAAGAATTGAGGGTTGGAACGAGCATATAAAAAAAATTCTTGGAATTCCTTGGGGATTCTTGATTGGGGCTGAGCTAACTATAGTGCAAAGTCGTATATCTTTGGTTAATAAGATCCAAAAGGTTTATCGATCCCAGGGGGTGCAAATCCATAATAGGCACATAGAAATTATTGTACGCCAAATAACATCAAAGGTGTTGGTTTCAGAGGATGGAATGTCTAATGTTTTTTTACCTGGAGAACTAATTGGATTGTTGCGAGCGGCGCGAACGGGGCGCGCTTTGGAAGAATCGATCTGTTACCGCGCCATCCTATTGGGAATAACAAGGGCATCTTTGAATACGCAAAGTTTCATATCTGAAGCGAGTTTTCAAGAAACTGCTCGAGTTTTAGCCAAAGCTGCTCTCCGGGGCCGTATCGATTGGTTGAAAGGCCTAAAAGAGAACGTTGTTATAGGGGGGATGATACCCGTTGGTACCGGATTCAAAGGATTAGTGCATCGTTCAAGGCAACATAAGAACATTCCTTTGAAAACCAAAAAGAAGAATTTTTTCGAGGGGGAAATCAGAGATATTTTGTTCCACAACAGAGAATTATTTGATTCTTCTATTTCAAAGAAGTTTCATGATACATCAGAACAATCATTTAGAGGATTTAATGATTCCTAAAAGTGGATTCATACTTTTTAAATTTGAATTCAAAAAAAACTCTTTATTTATGGTCATTTTATGTGGTAATCGAAATAAAGATAATAACGAATAGAGGGTAGGGGTTTGGTTTGGATCGTGTATCGACATCGACACGGCCAATCTCCGGTAGAAGAAAATGTTCCATCGGAACAATTATTTAGTTCAGGGCAACCTCGTCGCTTTTTTTTTTCAAAAAAAAGCGGAAGTGGGGGGGAGAAATGACAAGAAGATATTGGAATATCAATTTGGAAGAGATGATGGAAGCGGGAGTTCATTTTGGTCATGGTACTAGGAAATGGAATCCTAGGATGGCACCTTATATTTCTGCCA